CCTATTCTTGAAATGAACAACTCACACACACTCCCTTTCCAAAAAAGATCAATACACCAAAGACTACACTTAGATTTATTGGATTTGTTGCTAAAATATCGGTATTAAACCCGAAACTCCCGGCGGATGGCCAGTGACCCAAGTAAACGAAAGAATCGGTTAAATTTTCCATATAATCTCCTCTTCTAGCTAAACTATAAAAAAGGACTCTGTCCTTTTTTTTTTTTTTATTATTCTTTTTTTTCAATAAAAAGAAAATTTCGTTTAATAATTTATAATTTAATTTACCTATTTGGATATTTGTAAACAGAATCAAAAACCTATTCTACTTAATCAAATGTATTTTCCAAAATTTTTAATTTTCAATAATAATAATAATGAGACTTAATTATAATTAAGCTAGAATTTGAGACCAAGTTTTATGTCAATTTTTAAAAATCTAAACCTCCTTTTTGCGCAACACTCCTTAAAAAAAATTTCCATTAAACTAAAAGAATGAGGGGAAGGAAGAAAGCGAATCGATGTGCTAATTCCCCATCCTCAAATTAGTCCTTCCCAAGGGTTGTTGTTTCAATGAATAATTGTAGGAGTTAAATCTTGATAGAATTAAAAAAACTACGAAAAAAAATTCAGAATTTTCTGATTTCTAGGATTAAACAAAAGGATTCGCAAATAAAAGCGCTAATGCTACAACCAGGCCATAAATTGTTAAAGCTTCCATAAAAGCCAAACTAAGCAATAAAGTACCTCGTATTTTTCCTTCGGCCTCAGGTTGTCTCGCGATACCTTCGACAGCTTGACCCGCAGCTGTACCTTGACCAACCCCAGGTCCAATAGAAGCAAGCCCAACAGCCAACCCAGCAGCAATAACCGAAGCAGCAGAAACCAGTGGATTCATGATAAGTTCCTCACACCAAAATAAAGAAATAGTTAATGATACAATCATCCAATGACTTAGGACTTAATTCTAATTAAGTCATCGCTAAGATTCATCCAGCCAAAATAACCAAAAACTTGAATTGAAATAATATAATTCTATTATTGAATCATAAGAATTACTTTGATATTAGTTCCTATCCACGGGATTTTGAAAAATGCATAATATATATATATATATATATATACGACCGACTTTTTTATGCCATTTATTTTTTGTGAACCATTCTTTTCTTTGAATTCTTCGTTCTTTTTTTGATCATTTTTTTCAGCCACTTCACAGATAAAAAGGAAGAACTTCTAATCAAATCCTTATCTAAATCGAAATTCACAAAAGTAGCGAGGCAGATTATATAGATCTTTAACTCATATATACCTAGTCAATATCAAATATCAAATATCACATATACAAGTGTTTCTTACATAACGTAAACCAACTATTCTATAATTGGGCTAACCTAAAAATGAATATTTGAAAAAAAAAAATAGTTAATGATGACCCTCCATAGATTCACCTATATAAGCGGCAGCTAAAGTGGCAAAAATGAGAGCTTGAATCCCGCTTGTAAATAATCCAAGGAACATGACAGGTATAGGAACCACTAAAGGTACTAAAGAAACAAGAACAACAACTACTAATTCATCGGCTAATATATTTCCGAAAAGTCGAAAACTAAGCGATAGGGGTTTTGTAAAATCTTCTAAGATGTTAATGGGTAAAAGAATTGGAGTTGGTTGAATGTATTTACTGAAATACCCTAATCCTTTTTTGCTAAGACCCGCATAAAAATATGCTACTGATGTGAGTAAAGCTAAAGCAACCGTCGTATTTATATCATTCGTTGGTGCTGCTAACTCCCCTTGAGGTAACTGGATAATTTTCCACGGTAAAAGGGCTCCGGACCAGTTAGAAACAAAAATAAATAAAAACAGGGTTCCAATAAAGGGAACCCACGGACCGTATTCTTCTCCAATCTGGGTTTGACTCACGTCTCGAATGAATTCAAGGACAAATTCAAAGAAATTTTGGCCGCCAGTTGGAATAGTTTGTGGATTGCGAACCGCTAGAGCTGCGGAACCTAATAAGATAGCAATTACAACCCAAGAAGTAATAAGGACTTGCGCATGTACTTGGAACCCCCCTATTTGCCAATAAAAATGTTGGCCTACTTCTACACCAGATATCTCATATAACCCTTCTTTTATTATTGTGTTGATGGAACATGATAAAACATTCATATTGCCCTCTGACAGAAATAAGAACTTAAAATTATTTTGATTCAAGACCGCCCCTTTTTTTTACTTATTTTCTTGAATTTTATATTTTAGTTTTGGATACCAACTAAACCAATCACACAATATCCCCAGTTTTTTATCTCTTTTTCTTTTGTATGATTCAGGAATAGTAACCGATTTTATAAATCGAAATACAGGTAGCCCCTCCCTCAAAAAAATTGATTTCTTTATCTTATTATTAATCAAGAATTTTGTATATAGCTAGAACGACCCTCACAAATTGCGAATACTAATTTGTTAAGAATGAATCGAATTGAAGCTATAGCGTCATCATTTGCTGGAATAGAAATATCCGCAAGATCCGGATTACAATTTGTATCAATTAAAGAAATGGTTGGAATTCCCAAAGTTATACATTCTCGAAGAGCCGTATATTCTTCTTGCTGATCGATGATGATTACAATATCAGGCAATCCCGTCATATATTTAATCCCGCCTAGATATGTTTCCAAGCGAGATAATTGTCTCTTCAACACAGCTGCATCCCTTTTCGGAAGACGGTTGAATCCCTCTGTCTTTTGTTCAGTTCTCAAGTCCCTAAACTTATGAAGTCTTTTTTCTGTAGTGGACCAATTTGTTAACATGCCGCCGAGCCACTTTTTATTAACATAATGACACCGAGCCCTTATTGCAGCCCGCGACACTAAATCAGCTGCTTTATTTTTTGTCCCAACAATTAAGAATTGTTTTCCCCTACTTGCTGCATCAAAAACTAAATCACAAGCTTCTGATAAAAAACGAGCAGTTCTAGTCAGATTTATAATATGAATACCTTTACGCTTTGCAGAAATATAAGGTGCCATTCTAGGATTCCATTTCCTAGTACCATGTCCAAAATGAACTCCTGCTCTCATCATCTCTTCCAAATCGATGTTCCAATATCTTTTTGTCATTTCTTTTCACACTTAAAAGGGGGGTACCCCAAACTAAAATAAAAATTTGTTCCGATGGAACCTTCTCTTGTACCGGGGATGGCCGTTTATGCATGAGCCGGGCCATTATTTTGTATTCATTATTATCTTTATTTAGTGTTAACAAATTACCAAAGCAAATGACTACAGCAAATAACAAAAAATGAAATTAAAAATAGGAATCTGCTATTAGGAATTAGTCAATTCTAGAAAAGTGCAGATTTTTAAATAGAAGAGTCACAAAATTCCCTGTGGTAAAATAAAATATCTCTCATATCTCCCTCGAATAAAGATAAATTCTTGGTTTTTTTTTCCAAAAGAATGTTGGTAGGTTGCCGTGAACAATGCACCAATCCTTTGTTGAACCCGGTCCCGGCGGGGATCACCCCCCCTAGAACAACATTTTCTTTCAGGCCTTTCAACCAATCGATACGACCCCGAAGAGCAGCTTTTGCTAAAACTCGAGCAGTTTCTTGAAAACTTGCTTCGGATATAAAACTTTGAGTATTCAAAGATGCTCGAGTTATTCCTAATAAAACGGCTCGATAACAGATTGCTTCTTCTAAAGCGCGCCCCGTTCGTTCTGCTCGTAACAATCCAATCAATTCTCCAGGTAAAAAAACATTAGACATTCCCTCTTCTGAAACCAAAACTTTTGATGTTATTTGACGTACAATAATTTCGATATGCCTATTATGAATTTGCACCCCCTGGGATCGATAAACCTTTTGAATCTTATTAACCAAAGAAATACGACTTTGCACTATAGTTAGCTCAGCACCAATCAAGAATCCCCAAGGAATTCCAAGAATTCTTGTTATACACCTGTTCCAACCCTTAATCCGCTTTTCTAAGTTCAGCGATATTGAATTAATCGAGCGGACTTCTAACACCTGTTCTACTTTTGGAAGACCTTGTGTTATATCGCCGGATCTCGATTTTTCATATATAAATGTAACTAATGTATCCCCTTTGTAAAGAATTTCTCTATAATGCCCATGAACTTTTGCTCCCGGAGTAGCCAAATAGGGCTTAGCGGATCTTATTACTATAGAATCCCTTTGAACAATTAAAACTTGACCCGATTTTAGGTGTGGTTCTTTTTTGGCTATACATACATTTTCACAAAAAAATTGTCCAAGACTAATTATTGTGGACGTTTCCTCACAATAATTATTATTATAATTTTGATGAAGAAAATACCAATTCAATTTGAATGGATTCAAAACAACGTTACTGTATGGATCTAGATTAAAAATTCTTCCGTTTTCATCGATTAAATAAGAGTTAATTACTTGAAAAATATATTTGAAGTTATCAAGTTGCAAATATTTAATTACAGAGATCTGATTATAAGTTAGTAAAGGCAAAAATGAATAAAAATTCGAAATTTTAATGGCTGTTCCTAAGGGGCCCAACGAATTTTTAATTGTAATTAGAGGGTTTTTTTTTATTGATTGGTTTATCACATTGTGATATTTTACATGATTAAATGGACCGATTCTAAAACAATTAGAGGATGATAAAATTAACAAAGATTGGGATTCCTTATTTCTATTTAAGAACATACGAATAGTTCCGTGATTTTGTCTAAGCGATTGTTGAAGAATGCAAGCCTTGGGAGAAATCGAATAAAACGGATTCATGTAATCTGCAGAGATCAATCCCGAATCCGGCGGATTATTCCTTTTTCTTATATACGAAATATGGGATTTCACTAAGCCAATTCTTATGAAATCTCGAATCAAACCCTTTGTACTTACTTCAACAAAGAAAGCGCGGACCTCCTCAAGGGAAGAATTTTTGTTATCTTGGTCCCAATTCAAGACTAAACAAGTTCGAACCAATTGAATACTT